TACGAAAAAACTAATTCAAATTCATTATTTAGAATTTATTTGAAATTGAAAACGGTCTTTAGAGAATATTTTTTTAAGTACCACTTGTTATTTTATTAGTTAATAATCAGTTAATAATCCTAGCGATTGGCTTTATATGTTTATTCTGATTGGAATCAAATCGGCATATTCAAATGACTATTCATATATTTATTTTCATGTAAATTTAGAGGCAAGAAAATTCTATGGCAAAATGGCGGTTCAATTCAATGTTCTTTAGCGGGGTATTAGAATACAGGTGTTGTCTAAGTAAATCAATAAAAAGTATTGGTGATCCGATTGAAAATACCAATCGAAATGACGATCCGATTATAAATGATATGGATAAATACATACCTAGTGGGAGTAAGAGTGAAAATTCTAGTTACAGTAATGTTGATCATTTAATCGGCATCATTCGTAATTTACTATCTGATGAAACTTTTTTAGTTCGGGATAGTAATCGGGATAGTTACTCCATATATTTTGATATTGAAAATGAAATTTTTGAGATTGACAACAATCATTCTTTTATAAGCGAACCAGAAAATTATTTTTATAGTTATCTGAATAATGTAGCGAAGAATGACGATCCTCGCTATGATCGTTACGTATATGATACTAAATATAGTTGGAATAATCACATTAATAGTTGCATTGACAGTTATCTTCGTTATCAAATATCTATGGATAGCGACATTTTAACTAGTAGTGAAAATTACAATGACAGTTACATTTCTAGTTATTTTTGTGGCGAAAGAGGAGATAGTAATGAAAGTTCAAGTACAAGAATTAGTACGGATGATAGTGATTTAACTATAACAGAAAGTTCTAATGATAATGATGTAGATGGAACTCAAAAATACAGGCATTTGTGGGTTCAATGTGAAGATTGTTATGGATTAAATTATAAGAAACTTTTTAAATCAAAATTGAATATTTGTGAACATTGTGGATGTCATTTAAAAATGAGTAGTTCGGATAGAATAGAACTTTTGATTGATCCGGGTACTTGGGATCCTATGGATGAAGACATGGTATCTCTGGATCCTATTGAATTTGATTCGGAGGAAGAACCTTATAAAGATCGTATTGATTCTTATCAAAAAAAGACAGGATTAACTGAGGCTGTTCAAACAGGTACAGGTAAACTAAATGGTATTCCAGTAGCAATTGGGGCTATGGATTTTGAGTTTATGGGGGGTAGTATGGGATCTGTAGTGGGCGAGAAAATAACACGTTTGATCGAGTATGCTACCAATCAATTTTTACCTCTTATTCTAGTGTGTGCTTCTGGAGGAGCACGCATGCAAGAAGGAAGTTTGAGCTTGATGCAAATGGCTAAAATATCTTCTGCTTTATATGATTATCAATCAAATAAAAAGTTATTCTATGTGGCAATCCTTACATCTCCTACTACGGGTGGGGTGACAGCCAGTTTTGGTATGTTGGGAGATATCATTATTGCCGAACCCGATGCCTACATTGCATTTGCGGGTAAAAGAGTAATTGAACAAACATTGAATACGATAGTACCTGAGGGTTCACAAGTAGCTGAATATTTATTTGATAAGGGCTTATTCGATCCAATCGTACCTCGTAATACTTTAAAAGTCGTTCTAAGTGAATTATTTCAGCTCCATTCTTTCGTTCCTTTGAAAGAAAATTCAATTCAAGTAGAAACGTATAAGCCTTAATTTATTAAATGATTAAATTAATTCTATATTTTATTAGCTGTTTGGGGTGACCAAGTAGTTATTTAGTTTATAGTTATAGAAATAAAAGGAAAAATTAGAAGAATGTATTTTTCTTTGATAACATAAGATTGAATTGTAAAAAGAATCATGGGGATATTTTTTTTTATCTATATTAAAATTCTAATATTTATATTTTTCATAATATTTATATTTTTCATATTAAATAGATTCAATTAAAAAAAAAAATTAAAAAAAATTCTAATAGACTAATAAAATAAAAATTTCGAATAGATAGAATCTACTAAAAATAAATAATAAAAAGAAAAAAGTGGATTATCAGACATATCTTTCATGTAGAAAGATAAATAAATCCATTTATTTAGACTTTTGATTTATACATTTATTATCTACTTACTTAAGTCAGTTATAGACTTAATAAAATAAATTATCTATTAGTATATATCAGTATCTATTTCTCTATATAGATTAGTTTTTCTATATCTTTCTATTTATTTCTTATTATATCTTAGTATATATAGAGAATATACTCTTCTATTGTATATATTCAATACTCACTTAAGTATAATTATACTAGTATAATTATATATGAAGTATAAGATATCTTTATAACAATAACAGGTTAAAATGTTAATATAACAATATATACCAGGTACAAATATTAAATCGAGGTACCCATTCTATGACAACTATCAGCAACTTACCCGCTATTTTTGTGCCTTTAGTGGGCTTAGTATTTCCGGCAATTGCTATGGTTTCTTTATCTCTTCATGTTCAAAAAACCAAGATTTTTTAGATATTATAGGGTTAAATCTTATCTATTTCTATTTTTTTTTTTAAAATACTTAGGCTTATTTGTATCATAACACAAATATCCATTTAGTAGAATATGGTATAACGGGTAGCTTCCTCCAAGCAGAAGCTCGTATACATAACCATCATATATGAGTAAATGACTTCTAGTTGTTATTTGAAAAGAAAACGGTATCGGGAGGAATTTCTGAAAGATAAAATCGATATATCTATAATAAATTATATAAAAAGGGTTATTCTTTTAGGTTAGCTCTAAGCAATTGATGAATTACTTCTAAAGCTTCACAGCCTAATAGTGCTAGTTGATGAGGGTTACTTCGGAAACAAAAAAAATAAAGTCAAATTTATTGGGGTTAATCTCCCCATTATAATAAAATGCAACTAGATCTAGTATAGTATGAGTTGTCGATCAGACCGTATATGGATAGAACTTATAGCGGGGTCTAGAAAACCAAGTAATTTATGCTGGGCCTTTATCCTTTTTTTAGGTTCATTAGGATTTTTGTTGGTTGGAATTTCTAGTTATCTTGGTAGGAATTTTATACTGTTATTTCCCTCTCAGCAAATTCTTTTTTTTCCACAAGGAATCGTGATGTCTTTCTATGGAATTGCGGGTCTTTTTATTAGTTCATATTTGTGGTGCACAATTTCGTGGAATGTGGGTAGTGGTTATGATCGATTCGATATAAAAGAAGGAATAGTGTGTATTTTTCGTTGGGGATTTCCTGGAAAAAATCGTCGCATCTTCCTGCGCTTCCTTATGAAAGACATTCAATCCATCAGAATAGAAGTTAAAGAAGGTATTTATGCTCGTCCTATACTTTATATGGAAATCAGAGGCCATGGGTCCATTCCTTTGACTCGTATCGATGAGAATTTTACTCTACGAGAAATTGAACAGAAAGCCGCGGAATTGGCCTATTTCTTGCGTGTACCAATTGAAGTATTTTGAAAGAAAAGCTTTCCAAAAGTTAAAGAAAAAACAATAATTCAAGAATTATCTTTCTCTTTTTTCTATAGCATAAGTTAACTGAAGTTTATGCCGAACTTTGATTAGAACAAAAAAGTAAACGTACACAAAACAATCATAAAACGAACTCATTTTGTCCATAAATTTTTTTTATGCGTATGTAAATGCACTTAAATTAATTCAGTAACGAAAGAAGTAACAAATCCTGTATCAAAACATTTCAAAACCGATAAATTTATCTTAATTATTCCTGTACTGCGGGCCACGGGCGAGTTTTTTTTATCAAAATTTTTTGATATCTTGATAACCGGGGAGGTCTTGCGTCTCGAAACTCGAATAAGATTCTAATTCTAATATTGAGTAATTTGAAATGCTTCTTTCGTGCAGTCACCAAAAGAGACAATTACTTCGAATTTCAGCAATTGATATATATTCAACAAATATTCTATCCAAATATTCTATATAGAATATTTAATATTCTAGTTTATTTATTTTATTTCTTGAATCTTTCTTATTGTATTTATGTATTGTTTTTCTCTATTCTTTCTCAATTCAAGGACCAATCACTGTACTGAATCACAAATAAAAAACAGGGCTATAGGCTCGAGACTTGTAAAGTAATAGAACTGATACTTGATAGAAATATTAGTATCATATAGAGTCGACGACTGAGATGAGTTTATTTCAAAATTAACAGACGTGCAAATGGCAAAAAAGAAAGCATTTAATTCCCTACTCTATTTTGCATCTATAGTATTTTTGCCTTGGTGGATCGCTCTCTCATTTACATTTAATAAAAGTCTAGAATCTTGGGTTAATAATTGGTGGAATATCAGGCACTCCGAAATTTTTTTGAATAAAGTTCAAGAAAAGGTTATTCTAAAAAAATTCATAGAATTAGAGGAACTATCCCTCTTCGACGAAATGATAAAGGAATACGCGGAAGGGCCCTTACAAAAGCTTCACGCCGGAGTATACAAAGAAACGACCCAATTGATCAAGATGCACAATCAGAGTCGTATCCATACGATTTTACATTTCTCAACAAATATAATTTCTTTCCTTATTCTAAGTGTTTATTCTATTTTAGGTAATGAAGAACTTATTTTTCTTAACTCTTGTCTTCAAGAATTTCTATATAATTTAAGCGACACAATAAAAGCTTTTTCTATTCTTTTATTAACGGATTTATGTATAGGATTCCATTCGCCCCATGGCTGGGACCTAACGATCGGCTCTATCTACAAAGATTTTGGATTTGATCATAATGATCAAATTATATCTAGTCTTGTTTCTACTTTTCCAGTTATTTTAGATACAATTTTTAAATATTTTATTTTTCGTTATTTAAATCGTGTATCTCCGTCACTTGTAGTGATTTATCATTCAATGAATGATTGAAAAATGATCGAACGAGTCAATTCTAATGTTTGTTAATTTGTACATTAAGTAAAACAATCAAAAATGCACTTATTCTTTCTAGC